TAAATAGAACCACGGTCCAGCTGTAATCATAGTATAAAATATGAATTCATCAGATCAGACGATTCGTTCCAATTCATTGGTTTAATCCGGTATAAATATCAGAAAAAGACGACTCAAAACAAACAAAAGATATATCATGTTTTTAATGGCTTTTCACAAGAAATAAGTTTTTTTTATCCTTTCCGAAGGAAGATCTTTCTTTGATGAAAAGTTTTCTATTTTTTCTATTCTATTTATAATTTTTTATAATTTTTATAATAGATAGGTCATACCTATACTGCAACAATATGAATACTGCAATACTATGAATAACTCGCTATTCACTCGGTTTCTGGACCATAATCATAAGATTCTGTAGGAGAGATGGCCGAGTGGTTCAAGGCGTAGCATTGGAACTGCTATGTAGGCTTTTGTTTACCGAGGGTTCGAATCCCTCTCTTTCCGTACCCTCGCCTAATTCACGAACATTACTGACCGAAATGTATCAAATAAAATAACAACAATAGATACCATTATTATTCCAACAAACAATTAGAACTTTCTTTAATTTTTATATCGATTTTCGATTTTATATTCCTAATTGTGATTGCTGCGGTACACAAAATCTTGGAAAGAGTAGCCAAGGCATGAAAATATCCCCTCGATCCATTTATGATACATGAATGAATGGGAGAAAAATCCAGATCAAGCGCCTTTCCTTTACCTTAGGTCGATTTACTTCGCCAAAAAGGGGGTCAAAATTCTCCGAAGCCTTGTTTTTTGTTATTTTAGTTAGGTTCAAGTCTGACGGGAATAATATTCTACGACTAGTAATTCATTTATTTTCAAACCGACCCACTTACTATCTATTATTTGATTGACTGATCCTTTATATTGGGATGAGTGAAGAGTCAAATGTTTTGGCAATTCCTCATGGGGGGATGAATCAAGATAATTTTGAATAAGAGCTCTGGATCTTTGTTCATCCCTTGTAGTAATAATATCTCGGGGTTTGCATCGATAACTTGGTATATCTACTATACGACCATTAACCAAAATATGCCTATGGTTAACTAATTGTCGGGCTCCAGGAATGGTCGAAGCCATACCTAATCGAAAAAGGATGTTATCCAAACGCATTTCAAGTAATTGTAGTAAAACCTGACCTGTTGACCCTTTGGCTTTTCCGGCGATATGAACGTATTTAAGTAATTGTCTCTCCGTCAGACCATAATGAAAACGCAATTTTTGTTTTTCTTCTAGACGAATACGATATTGAGATCTTTTCCCGGAGCGCGATTGGTTTCTAAGATCACTTCCGGGTGTTGGCCTTTTACTAGTTAGTCCCGGTAAAACACCCAGACGGCGTATTTTTTTGAAACGAGGCCCTCGGTAACGAGACATAAAGACTCCTTATTTTATTGAAATTTTATTTTACAGAATAAACCTAAATTAAGACTGAACTAAACGATAAACGAAGCTAAATCCAAAAAAGTACTGTATTACAAGAATGAGATGAATTGTATCAATATCCAGACTCTTTTGTATATATATAGGAAGTTAGGTATACTTTTTCTTATTTGTTCGGTAGAGATCTAATTGCTCCGATCCATTTTTTATTCATAGTTGGAAATTTTTACGCCATAATGGATCAGCGATCCTTGGAGAAGAAGAAGTCTTTAAAATATTCCTTTAGTTCAAGGAGACATTATTAATTATGTATTATGTAAAAAAAAGAACAAAGAGATAAAAGCCGGCTATCGGAATCGAACCGATGACCATCGCATTACAAATGCGATGCTCTAACCTCTGAGCTAAGCAGGCTCACATAGAAAAAATTGTGCTGTGCATAGGACTTTAGTAAACTGCTAGAATCTTAGCTATTGCCTACTAGAATCTTAGCTATTGCCTATATAATAATTCATAATGATGAATATACTATTATGTAATATATAGAATATTATATGATATATATCATATAAAAAGTAAATATGGAGGAAAAAGCCCGCCATGCTAATTGATAAGATATGGCTTTAGACCTGTCTTTGTTTATGCATGTAAAACTTTTTTTTTAATCCCTTTCTTTTCTTTTTTCATCAAAAAGAAAATAAAATACGGAAATCATTTCTATTTTTCTGTTGTTTTTACCGACGGCATTACTGCCGACGAGCCCGAATACGGTAAGATGATGATGGCCTATTCGGGGGTTCCGAGCTCGTCAAACTCGAACTCGACCCAGTTTCCTAATCAAGCAGCTTTCCCGGGGGCGGCTCAACAGGCCCAGCTGCAGGCGCCAGCACCGGAAGAAGTTGCCCACCCCGCTCCCAATCAACGACAGCTCGGGGTATTTCACGCCGGATTCCCACCCAGGAGCGGGTTCCCTTCCTTACTACACAGATCCACTTGGCCGTTTCGATCCAGCAAGGGGAGACGGAGGAGGGCTTGGATCCGTGGGTTCCCCTCCCGATGGTTCAGATCCTTACCAGAATCCCCCTTTCGCGCCTTGAACAATGGGATTCGAAGGGGAAGGAACGAAGCCTTTGAACGAAAGACTCGAATGTAGAACGAGGTTCACCGGTCCCGCGAATGAGCTTCCACACCCCGGTTCCGGTCAATGGGAACGATATGGAAAAGAGGGACTTGAGATCGTTGGTTCGATGAATCCAGTTCATTACTTCCCCCACTTCGGATATAAGACAAGCGGAACGTTAAAAAATATACTACGATCATGATTCTAATTATACTTAGACAAGGGCACAAGGACGGCCCCTAGGGAAAAGATAAGGATAACGATTAAAGAAAGATAAGGAGACAATCCAGATTATGATTATATATAATAAAATGAGACATTCCTCTGGTTTCATTCGGAAAGGTAAGGAGAAAAAAGAATCGACCGTTCGAGTATTCCAAATATCGAGGTAAAAGTGAGAGTAAGAGAAGCATATATATGTGAGATATATCCATCCATATTGAATTGCAGATACATCAATGATAGAATCATTTTTGATTGGACTAAATACAAATACAGGTCCTACAATATATGAAAGAAAATAGACAAGAACTCAAACAAATAGGAGGAGATAGAAACACTTTTTCTTATATGGAAATGCATATCATAGAAATGCATATCTAAAGAATTCCATGTAAACGGCTCCAGAATAAATGAACAAAAAAAGAAGGGATGGCATCCTAACGAGATCCTAGTCTCAAAACAAAATAAGGGGATATGGCGAAATTGGTAGACGCTACGGACTTGATTGGATTGAGCCTTGGTATGGAAACATACTAAGTGATAACTTTCAAATTCAGAGAAACCCTGGAATTAAAAATGGGCAATCCTGAGCCAAATCCTGTTTTCAGAAAACAAAAAGGGTTCAGAAAGCAAGAATCAAAAAGGATAGGTGCAGAGACTCAATGGAAGCTGTTCTAACGAATAGAGTTGACTGGGTTGATCGAGGAATCCTTCTATTTAAACTCCAGAAAGGATGAACCCATATACGTACATATACGTAATATAATATCAAAGATTAATTGCGATCCAAATCTTTATTTATTTTTTTTTTATATGCAAAATGGAAGAAGTCTTGTGAATCGATTCCAAGTTTAAGTAAGAATCGAATATTCACTGATCAAATAAGTCACTCCATAGTCTGATAGATCTTTTAAAGAACTAACTAATAAAGAACTAACTAATTGGATTGGACGAGAATAAAGATAGAGTCCCATTATACATGTCAATATCAATACCGACAAAAATGAAATTTATAGTAAGAGGAAAATCCGTCGACTTTTTAAATCGTGAGGGTTCAAGTCCCTCTATCCCCAATAAAAAATGAGCTTTATTCCCTAACTATTTATCTAACTATTTTTTATCCTTTTTTTTTCAGCGGTTCCATTCCAACATTAGTTATGTTTCTCAGCCATTCTACTCTTTCACAAATGGATCGCGGGAAAAAGGTTTCTCTCTTATCACAAGTCTTATGATATATACAATAATATGTGCAAATCAACATCTATGAGAAAGAAATCCCCATTTGAATCATTCACAGTCCGTATAATTATTTTTAGTTAAACTTAACTTACAAAGTATTTTCTTTGAAGATCCAACCAAGACCAATAAATTCCAGGGCCTGGGTAAGACTTTGTAATGCTTTTTTGAGTCTATTTAATTGACTGGCATATACCCAAGCCCTCTAACTAAATAGTATGGGGATGATGCATCGGGAAGAGTCGGGATAGCTCAGTTGGTAGAGCAGAGGACTGAAAATCCTCGTGTCACCAGTTCAAATCTGGTTCCTGGCATGTGGTTAATAATGGATACTGATATGAATTAATCAATATGGATCGATATAATATTCATTACTAGTCTAGATCGTGATACATACTTATCGTTTGTATATATAAAAATATATCCTTTTGGGTGTCTAGAGATATGCCCCATATTTTTTTAGGTGAGTGAAGAGCATAAGCATATATATATAGTTAAAGATAGTTAAAGAAAAGAATAGATTCTGGTTCCTCTTCTTTTTTGTTTGTTCATATGGTACCTCCTCTTGTTAAAAAAGAATGTTAATATATGAATCTCCGAAAAGTTAAATTTTTTTAGTTGGTTTTAAATTTGAAAAGTCTAGAGCGGTAGAACCTGGGGAATATATAAGATTCATTTCAGATACAGTACACAAAAGGTAACCCAATCCCTTTTCATTTCTTTCTATTTTATTTATTTCATATTATATTTCTTCACGCCCCCTACCCTCTAGAGCCCATATAAGCGATGTGCGCGGTACAAAGTTCATGTTTCGGAACTCTTTTGGTTCATTTTATTGGCCCGGCTCATCCGAAATAAATAGATTCCAAATTGGGCAATATCAACGAAGCCCTATTTTATTTATTTTTCTTGAATTTCGCGTTTCGCGCATACATAATACGAATGAGAGTCCAACGACTCTGTTTGATCTAGAACAGAATGTAAAAATATTCACTGAATATCTGGAATCGTAGAAGTGAAGATTAGTTTATTC